TTGTAGCCAAGAATGAAAGCGCGTAAAAGAACACCGCGGCACACACCATAAGGGAGATCTTTCCAGAGTTCGAAGGGGCCCAATGCAACGTGAGATTTCCGAAGGGGTGGGGTCCCATCTGTGCCTACATCACGAAATAAGATAAAGCACCACTTGTATGGGGGGAATACTCCCTTGAACAAATACTGGAATTTTCAGATGCTTCCAGAAGTCATATGAAGTGCCCGGTCGTGCCGACGGCAGATGTTATTGAGGCTCTAAGCGATTGTCCTGAGTGGTACGACGTCTACGATGTTCCTATAATAAGGGATACGGTACTAAATAGGTATGGGAGTCTAAGAAGTGTGTATGAAGATCTAGAGGTCGTTAGGCAAAGGAAAACTACCTTAGGTGCGAAAGTCATTGACTACTTGGAAAAAAATGGAAGGCCGCCGGAGTACCCGATCGAGGAGCTAAAAGAGAAGTACTTCCTGATTGATTATATTGCATGCCAGATCTGCTTTGGAAGGCCAATTAAGACAAGGCAGATCTTTCTGTATGGGCCGCCAAGCACGCAGAAAACCCTCATTTTTCGCTTCCTAGCGAGGGTCTTGCGCATATATTTTGCTAGCTCCAGAAGGAATGATTTCACTGAGGCAGACAACTACTATGATATGTGGGTCTTTGATGAGTTTCAGAGGAGGGGGAGGTACATCACCTCCGCTGCGGAAACGGGAACGGCCTACGCCAACACCCTATTTTAAGTACTCTTTGGGCAAGAATACCGGGTGGACTTCAAGTACGGTAGGCTTTTTGGAAAGCTTTCCACCGAAAGAAAGATTAGTAACCTTCCCAATCCTCTACCGGAACCTATTTTAGGGGAGGCTTCTCGAGTCTGTCAAGCCCGGTTCGAGCATACCCCTTCTATGATACTTTGAGTTGTGGGTCCTGTGTAGTCAAAATGACCGCCCAGCTATGGGGATTCTTTGCCAGCATTGATTCATAATCAAACCTTTTGTCATCACTCTTTCTGACTAAAAAGGGAGAATGGCGTTAATTCATTGACTCAAAGTTCTTATCCAGCGAGGGTTCTATTAAGAAATTCTCTTTGAGGCCATCCATGAAGTAGCTGGTTCGATAGGACCAGGGTAACTCGAAGCCAAGGTAAGCTAATAGGAGAGGAAGATCCGCCAAGCGAGGAATTAGCCATAGAAGGCCTTTTTGTTTGGGCTGGTGGGCTTCGTTCCTCTCCTTACAGTCGAGCGTCTTCAAACCTCTGAACTCGACTCTCACCCTGACTTGAGTAGATGGGAAGAATAGAGCTATTCCCCCTTCCTTTGTTTGTTCATGTCTTGGATGTCAAAGCAAAAGAAGCAATCGGAAAAAGAAATCAATATAAGATCACTCTACGACCATTCTGTATGGCAATAGTCAATATTCGATTTAGGCTAAAAAAAAGACCATAGAATCACCCAACAAGATTGATTGCTAGCAGTAATATTCAAGTTAGGTTAGCGCTTTTCCCAGACCTGGAGATTTGTGAGTTCATCCTCTGCAAAGTCCTATTCCAGGTGGGGAAGGAAGACGAGCATATCTTTACTTATAAGTAGTCTTCCACTTTCTTCCAGGAAAGCCTTTCTCCGAGCAGCTAAGCTAGTTCATCCGCATCTGTTGTCGTAAAGTAGGTCTTGGTCCTTGAATCAGTCCGGAGTTAGCATGTGATTAGTTCGAGGCGCTAGCTTTACTAGTTGGAGTAGGAGTGGTGGTACTTACTTTCGTTCTTTGGTGGTTTGTATCCATTCTGCTTTTGTTGAAGGAAGGAATAACGCCGGGGAAAAATCTTCACTAACAAGGCTAGCCTAGCGAAGTCACTTCTGGATTCACTTCTTTTTTGAGTGAAGTGCACACCCGCGTAAATGGATTGAGGGGTTCCAACCCATCCTATCAGTTCCATCTCGCATTGAGAAACCTGCCATTCGAAGTCAGTCTTTGGGACCGCCCAGCACAACGTAGAAGGGGTTGGGTCATCGGACCTCCTTCAAAGGTTGGCGAAACGGGTTGCTAGTTGTGTATCGCCGCTCCATAAGTCCAGCCAGAAGAAGGTAGACTTTCCTGAAAGCGGTAAGATAATTTTACAAGTTTCCCAACTCCTTCTTCCGAGATGTCTTCTTCACTGGCCAGGCAAGGGATAGAGTCTTCCTTCTCGAGTATATCTCATTAATGGGAGGGTCAACTGAACACTAAATTTATTTGAAAAAAGCTTCACATGTGTGATGTTTCGCTCATGATTAAGTACCGAGAGTTCCTTTCTTCGGCACCCTTCACCTTCCAACTTGGGGAACTAAAATCAAACTGGATTGATTGCTGGGAAGCTGAGCTAGGGCATGAAGATAGCAGCTAACCTGTTTATCCAGGTGACAGAGCAATTCAACCCGGAAGCTGTGGGATCGAACCGAACTCATCCGGGGTGGATGCCGACAGAGAAGTGAATGCATGGGATAGATTAAATGAACTATTCATATGCCTCTCGAAATATCAATTCTGAATGGACATCTTTGATGAGAAGGCCAGCTTTCAGCACAATTTCCTCTACATATTTTGAAGCTTGCATAACCCGCCTCTAAAAGCCTTTCCTTGCATCGATATCACTCTGCATGCCGAGATGCAATTGTTGTATTGACCTCCTCTTTTTCTCTAAGCAAACTGGAAACCTTCTGATAACGGGAGATGGTGAGAGTGAGATGGATCTCATCGATTATGGACGCCCTGTGAGCTGTTTTCTCTAAAAGAGCCGAAGATATGCTCTTTTGAGAACGAGCAATGGAGACTAAGTAAGGATACAGAGAACCCTTATACGACGGTCCAGAACGGACCGAGCAGGTGAAGTCAGTTCCGTCAAAGCTACTGCGTCGATCCAATTCTGAAGACGCGCAAGATATGCACGGCTTCCAACAATGGGTTATGCACATCTGGAACTTTTGAATGTTGAGGAGACAGGTCTTCCAGATGTAGAGTCAGCGACGAAAAAGAATTCTCGGCTGCATAAAGGGATGCCACCACTGCTTGCTGGTAGGTTTGCTTATCCATCGGCAGACGGGTGGCACACACTACACTCAAGGTATGAAATCACTTGCTTGCCCGGTTAATCTTTCATAAACAAGCACCAGGTGCTCCCTGAGCCCGAAGCTCCGCACTCCTGACTACTCTCGTTTATCATTATCTAGAGCTTACCGATCCAAGGTTGCTCTGCTCCCACCTATCGGTTCACTAGGGGTTTACAAGGACATGGGATTTCTTCGTCCCAATCCTACCGCTCCGTGGGTCTACGTGGTTGGTAGATTTCGCCTGCTTTATCATGGCCTAGATTGAGTGCTTTCAAAGCCATGCATCTTACCAGAGACGAGAGTTCAACTTGGCATCGAGCCGAGCTAGGAGTCACTTTTTCCTCGACTATGGGTGGCGTGATGCTGCTGGGCATTTCTATATGAGCACTTCTCGTACCCTTCCCCGGCTATCGATTTCGATATGGAACTGCCCGTCTATTGAGACGGAGATTAAGCTTTGTTATGTTGTGTACGCGCGCTCTTAGTTAACCCGTCTGGTGCGCAGCTGTATGCCTGTGTAGGTGGTCCCCACGCGGGGAGCTCTTGGGCTTTTTCCGCTCGATCGCACCTACATTACTTTGAAATTAGATATGAATCTGGACATTTGAATTTCTCGACCTACTAGCACTAGATCTGCTTCCACCTATTACTCTGTTGCTTCTAATAGATCTATTGGGTCAAGTTCATCAGCTCGGCCAACTGGACGTTGCTTTAGCTTCGATTGACTCAGCCAAAGTTGCCTTAGCGTATCCTCGTCCATGGTAGTAGAAGGCTGCGCCCCTTACCGCTCTCTTGGGCTTCCTTCGCAAACGGGTAAAAGGGGTTCTGTCGAGAACAAGAAAAGGAATGTCTTAGCGTGATACTCGGGGAGTACTTGAAACCAATGAATGAATGGCTCTCTAAGGCTGCAAGCAAGATGGATACGGAAACCCAGCAAATGAGTCTTGAAGGCAAGTCAATTCAGCAAGAGCATCGGTCCTATCGTTTTCATCGTCCCATGGTTCCCAAAAACCAAAGGGGGCTCTTCAGTGGCTTATTTCCTTCACGGTGATTGAAAGACGGACGTGGGGGAGATCCGGGCTATCACTTTCTTTTCAACGCTTCAACCTGCTTCTACTAGGGCTCGGTGAGAATCTGACCTACCTTCCTTTTCCCCTGTTGTCTTGTCTAGCTCTAAAATCGAACTTCTCTAGCGTCTCAAAAAAAAGGGGCTCCGTAACTCAACCTTCGCCTACATTTAGAGGCTGCGGACCTTTCTTGCTCGTAACTAAACTCACTCCTAAGAAAAGAAGCTGAGTTCCACCACTCTATCAATGACTCGAGAATTCAGAAGGCAAGCACGCACGAAAGAAGCTTCCCGAGCTGCTGCCTTTACCTTCTTCCTTGGTAGGGGTATGACCCACATTAGAATGCGAGTTCGGATGCTTGTATAGGTGATTCCCTTCAATTCTCTTTCGTGAGATTAGATGGGCTGGGCTATGGCGGATGGATGCGAGTGCATTAAAGGTGTGATCGGCTCATAGGTGGGCTTAAAAGGGCCTTTAATTAGCTATTTTCCTCTTTCTTTTTCACAAGCATGAGTAGGACTGATAGTCTTGGGAAAGTAACCCGAATAAGCAAAGAAGCAGGCCGGAGAAGAGCTCTAATTCTTTACCTGATCGCTTCGCTTCGTTCGCTCTTTTACCCCTCCTAGTTACGGGCTGGGCGGAGCTCGGGTCAATAGCTCTTTCCTTTATAGCTCGTCACTCTTTTGTTTCTGTTGTTAAAAAGAATGGCATAACTAATCTAATGAGTGTCCCCGCGCCTTAAACTTTCGGTCAATCGGCGTTAACCGTTCTTATCCCTTCTTATTTCTGTTCCTACAACCCTGGAAAGGGATCCATTGGGTTGAGGTTGGTAGGGAGAATCTTTTTGACGGGAAATCCCTAATATTCTTCTACCACGGCTCCTCCTTCATCCTCAAAGTGCAAGCCATTGTCAGAGATGAGCTGAAAAGGAAGACCATATCTACAGATGAGATTGGTTCTAATGAAATCTGCCACAGCATGAATAACCTTACATGAAGCAGCCTCTACCTACTTAGTGAAGTAATCAATGGCAAGAAGTATGAATTCATGACCATATTAAGCTTTTGGTCTAACTTTGCCTATGATATCAATTCCCCAAGTGGAAAAGGGCCAGGGAGACGTGATCGGATATAAGGAAGATGACGGGGCATGGATAAGCGCGTTCTTTCACCTTTTCACAGCGCTTCACATAGTGGTTGCAGTCCTTTTCCATAGTTGGCCAGTACCTGATCCTTGGCAAAGGCTTGGGCGTTTACGTGCCCTCCGCATACTCAGGAATGGCACTGATCCATGGCTGGACTATACTCTACAATTTGCATGATCGGAGAATTCCCTCATGAGAACGCTTGTATAGAATATCGCCATTCATGACATAGCGGGTGGTTTTTGACAACAACTCTTTGGCCGCTTGGAAACTCACCCTTAAAGTTAAGGATATCAAAAGACCAGGGGTACGAATCTCTTACATTCTCATCCTATAGAGCACTGACCTTTTGGTTAGCCGGATGCTCTAATTGTTCTATTTTTAGGGACTCAGATCTTACCCCTGTTGGGATTTGAAAGATGGAGGCTTGCTTAAGACTTGGCATTGGAAGTGGGATGGATCTCCTTCCCGCTTTAGTTGCTCTTTTTTTTATCTCGGTTGCTAACCGGTGTGGGAGATGAAGAAAATTTCCCGCATTGAATCAAAAAGAAAATAGGATCTAACTGCCACTAAACCATATGCTTAACACACATCTCATTGGAGGTGGGATAGAGCGAATTCTGGGATCGAATGTCTCGAATTCTAGTCTTGATTTGAAGAGCTCGTACAATCAATGATTCTGGTATTCATTATTTAATCATCTTGATCTCTTCTCTGTTTATCGGTTTTTTTAGTTGGGTGAATATAGAATCTTCAACTTCAAGATCGAATCCATCTCTACGCAGAAAGATCGTAGCTAGGATGAAAGCGCTATCCCACCCCACTTTCTTAATGGAGTCATATGACATTCAAAGCCTTCTCTTTGAGATAGGTTACAGGCAGCTGCTAGCCTTTCGAAAATTCTTTGTCGAGATCACGAATCAGGCAGCTATAGAAGGAGTTGTTCCAGAACCCGCAGGCAGAAGAACCTTTGTTGGAAGAAGGGCTACTGGTATGATATCAATCACTATTAGCTGGAAAAAAAAGTCAAGCTTTCAAGTGTCGATACTTGTTCTTCTTTCTCTTGTTGTCAGTTAAGTTAGCTCGAAAGGGATCAAGCCCTTCTACTAGCCCTCTTCGAAATAGCCATTCGAGTCTAGCATCGCCTATTCCTCCAACTCCAACAATGGATTCTTCTTGCTTTGGCTGATTTGATCACAGAACCAAAAAAGGCTCTTCCTGATCTGACATTGCCGGAGACAGAGACAACAGCTACTCTTCCTCAAAGAACGGATTCTAAAGCGCCCTTAAGAAAGAGAGATCGGCCTTTCCGCTGCAAGGATTGGTTTACTTGCTTACTTGTTAGAGTAAGGCAGGCCCTTCTTTAATAGGCTTCAACCGTCCCTAGGTTTGAAAGCTAGTCTGAAAAAGAGAGGTCATCAAAGTCTGAATGAGATAGGAATAGGAGAGCCGCCGAGTCCTCGTGTAGCAGAAGTTCGTTCTCCCGCCGAAGAAAGAGTAAGAGTCCGGGGTTCCCTCTTTAAGAGCCGTCGGAGCTTAGCTTAATCCAGCTGGGGACCGCTGGAGTTTATTTTCTGGTCTTCCAGACTTGCTTTCATCAACGATCTTAGTCTTGAGGCGAAGGAGAATGCTAAGACAGATTTTAATGCTCGTCAGTCTTTCTTTTGTTCCTAAATGTGGGTGCGCTAACCAGATTCCCCATGCTATATGCGGCGGCAATGCAATTCTCCATAGAGTGAGTTGCTGATCATAATGCCCGCCCTTAGTAGGATTTCCAGTAGTCGGTTTTAGGTTGGGGTGCGAATAGTAGCATAGTTGCTTAGTCACCTACCTCTTACTTACAAGCAAGGGGCTTTGAAGCTGGTGTCTTTACTTATGTCATTAGCAAGGTGTAAGCTAGTCTGCTGCTCGCTTCGTAAAGTAAAGCTCCGCTCCTTGCTTTTTTTTTTAGTATCTTGCTGCTTTTTCCGCTTTTGAGGCAGCATCTCTATCAGCTAGTGAGCTAGCCGCTACTATAGTTTTTAAGGCGTTTGCGCAATCGGCTTGTTGGTTGACTTAATTACGCTATAAGGGCTTGTAGCTAAAAGTCGTCTTAATAGCTTTCCTCTTCCTTCACTCGCTGCCTTGCCTTCGACGACTCAAACTAGGAGTGAGCATTGTTTTCTTGTAGTTGCCAGACGTCAGTGACCTTGCCGAGTCCGATAGGTTGCCAAATGGTGCGAGTGTTAGTTAGGTGTTCTCGGTCGACTAACTGTTGTGAGAATTAGTGAGTTAGGAGTTGTGCCTTAATCTTCCGAAGGTCTCTCTACTTATGGCATAACCGATCCTGCTAGTTAGCAAGCCTTGCCATTCGGATGAAAAGAATTTAATCCTAATGAAAGCCGGATTCCCCCTTTATCCATGTTTGAGATGCCTGGTTGTGCCAATTGCCCTAGTTGACAATATTACTTTTCTTTATGCCTGGCGGCAACTCGGATCTTATGTTCTTCAGATGCCCGGCTTTTCTGCCGGTTGTCTGGCTGTAAAAGGAAGAGGTTAGTTCACAACTCTGAAAGCCGAAGGCGAAGCGAGGAAGGCAGCTACAGCGGCAGATAAGGAAGAGATTTAGGCAACTTCAGAGTCTTAACTGACCTACCGGACTCTAAAGGTACCACTTATCTGGCAGCTAGAAACTTGCCGGTTTCCAAGCACAACTCGATGCTACTTTAACACAAGGGCCGGTGTCCATCATTGAAAGTGGCATCTCTGTTTGCGCACATTGGAGAAAGTGCTCCGCTAGTGAAATCGGTCCATTGACACCTACAATTGTTTCACCAAGGCCGAGCACTCTTCTCGATCCAATACAATTTGTGGATGTACTCTCGCCTTAAGTGGTTGAAACCTCTATGTGGAAAAGTTTTTTATTGCGAAATGAATGGCATTCTAGAAGCTCTCACTCAAACAAGGACTTCCTATACTATACTGTACTAAGAGCAGAGTCAGAACTTCAAGTCAGTGCTCTTCATTATGGTCCTGGAAGGACCTTGTAGCCGAGGGTGGCACGCCGAGAAAATCCGTTGAGGGGCAGGCGAAAACTCCGCAGCTCCCCCTCTAGATCCGCCTATTCTTTCTTTTTCATCGGTGGGAGATAATCCGTCCGTATCAAAGGTAGCTCATTCCTCTTGATTCGCCACACTCTATCCATTTCTGAATCGTGGGGCCCGAAACAGTGTTGATATGGCCGGGTTTGATCCGGCATAGCACAGTGGCGTTTACGTATTCCCAACAGACTTTGAAAATAACCGATCCTCGGATCGTCTCGCAAGCACAATGAGCCGAAAAGCACTTCCACATACTTGAGTGGAGTGCTCACGCCCGTTATCAAATTGATATGCTGACGCGTATAAACACTCAAAGAAGCGTATAAACGCGGAAAGTACGATTCCAAATACACCAACTGCGCTCAACAACAGGGGTTTCTACAGTTTATACCAGTTCCAGTGTATCGTAGCAGTCTGAATGGTACGGCGCCGAAGCGGTTCAATCTTCTTTCTCGGGATGGTGTGGTGAGGATGTGTGTGAGTAACCGCCTGATGACGAAAAAGGTGGTGTTGACCCTTCTATTTGGGGTTAGAGTGCCCCGGACGCTCTTAGCCCGAGTCCTGCTGGACGGGAAAACTATGATCGAATGCTGGCAGCGTGCTATTTCGTGATCGCTAGCGCTTCTTTGGTAAGGAGATTGTTCTGTCGTCTTGTTCCTTATAACCCTGTGCCAAACTCAAGCACGGGGCTCTACTACGTCATATTTGGAAGAACTCTTCTTCTTTCCCTTGAATCTTAGTCGATCCCCTCCTCATTTCTAAGTTTTTGGCATTCTCGTCGGTGAAAGCGTTTTTGACTACAAATGCTAGGGGTCCTTCTTCTGTTAGTACGTTTATGCTTCTGTCGATTCTGGGTTGAATGAAGAATTCATTTTAGTAGATCTCTAGGTATAGTATCCCGGGGTAAATAGAATCTAAGTGTTGTTTGAGTCTCCTGTTGATGCAAGCCCACAGCCTTGCTCTCACCCTGCTCTCTTTGAGTTCGTGAATGTGTTGTTGAAAATGCATGAGAATACATCTTTCCGTTATATTGATTGAGCGTGGTAGTGGTAGTTGGTTGGCGATGAGTACGAACGAAAGGTACAATCCAAAGGATTGTGGAAAATCCTAGCATCCTTGGAGACAAGTCTACACTCTTTTCAATCTTAGTAGAAGAGAAGTTTTAGCCGATGAGTTCCAGCTGCCAGAGTCTTCGATAAGAAAGAGGAGTCTGAGTAAACAGAAGTGAGATGTTTCTTCTTGAACTAGGTATGAATCAGACGGTGAGAAGATCTAGCAATGCTAGAAGAGGAACGTAGTGAGAGGAGGTACCTTCCGGTTGAGCTAGTGAACTTCCTTGCAGTCGAGCAAGCAAGCCCCCATCCGAAAGATGCCTTCTGGTCCTTCGAACGAGACCACTTGTTATGAAATACCAGGGCGAGTCTCTTTTATTGGATTTGAATCGATAGCTCTCACCGAAAGCGATAGCGGCCCAATCTCCTTGTGATTAGATCTGCTCGACATGCAAGTAGTCTATGCCTGTTCAGGCACTCTTAAGCCAGACAGTGTACTACCCTCTGACCCTCCTCAACTATTCCAGACCAATCCCTTTATTATAAGACTTTCGTCGGTAAGTGGAATAGGCTTGTGATCTCTCAATCACCTCCTATCTTTCCTTACCAACTTGAATGGCTCCTGTTAGCTTGGAGCATAGTTGAGCTCTGGCTGATCCCGTGTCAAAAGGCCTTGGCAAGGACTTTGTTCACTAAACTAAGTTACTAGATAAACTTTGAAATGCTTACCTTATTATTAGAGAAAGGGGGAGGTTCAAGTCCAAAAGAAAAGACACCTTTGCTGATGCTGCTACGCTTCTCTGATCGCGAAGCCCTCAGAACTACATTCCCGGATTGGTTGATGTTATCTCAGTTGATGTTTGAAGCATAGTTCAAGTTTAAAAAGATCCCTATCAGGTGAGTGCCGAGCCTTTTGATTAGCCGCATTTATGAATTCTCAAAGTCTGGCCCTGCCACCTCTACTTCTACTACGATCAGTTTCGAGCCTGGGAAAGTCTCTCTTTTATACGCTATTTGAAGTTGGAAGATTCCAGTAGTTATCTTATGATATTCTATCTATCATCGGGACAGGAACGGAGTAACCGAGGGGACGGGCGAGGGGAAGAAGTTTCTACTATTGCTATGACTGGCAAGCAAACAGGGAAGACTAGAAAGAAAAGAGACAACAGCCGCTTTAGCGGGGAAATCTGAGATAGCGACTTTACTTATTGACCTTCATGGGCATGGGTGACTGCATCTCATGTCTCATTTCTGATTGAGAACATTATGAACCCGAAGCCCTCACGATATGACAGAAAGATGCCACCAACAAGCGCGAAAGAGTATCGACCTCAGCCTGCCTAAGGAAATGGAATCGGGGATCAACTTCTCATTCTATCTTTAATCGAGAATCGAGAAAGCCCTCACTCTTAAAGTCCTTTTGCCATCAGCAAGTCAGTCTGCCCGTCTTTCAGGAATCACAAGCTATCACGGAAAGAGAAATTTGGTCACTAGGAAATTCCAAAGATCGGGGCTAAGAAGTTGGAGGAAGGAAAGGAAGTACAGATTCCACCCTCCTAACTTGACTGATAGCTTGAAGCTAGAGGGCTAAATGAACTATGAATTAGTTGAATGAAAAATAGGTTAATGGGTCCACTGCACACTTACTCTAAAAATCTTTACTCCCTCGGTGCACACTGATTTAAGATAAGAGAGCGGGTACCCCGTAGGAGATGACTTAGAGCCACAGCGGAATTCCAAACCAGAGAGCTCATTTCCTTTCCTCAGCTCATAGAACTTCACTGGCTTGACAGGTTAGAATAAGACTGATTGATTCGTCTTCTTCGGGCAAGTACCAAGACAGAGATGATATTTACCGTAGATTCTACGCACAGTTTCATTCTCATTCCTTCTATTCCCCCTCTCTCTTCATCAAATGGTAAAAGAAAAGTCTTCCTCTGTGGAGTTCGCTAAAGCCCTGGTTCTATCAAAGCCCACCCCCGAGGGAGAAAAGGAAAACCACCTAACTAGGCTACTCTAACCCATGGGCCTTTCCTCCTTCTTTACAGTAAGGAAGGCACTCACCTTTTGACAAGCGTGATGGAAAGGTGAAAGCCATCGCAATATGGATGCTTGCGCTTTTCTCGCTTGTTGAGTCTCGGACGCTATTCTGTCCCAGGTACCTCTACCTACCGTTTGAGATCGTTTTGGTATTCCAATCCGTCTGTCTTCTTTGTAGGACCCTCGCTCCAACCTTAAACTTAAAAAAGATTCCTCTTTGTTTTAGGTTTTAGTGCTTTATCGAACGAAGCCATGAAAAGACCTACGTATCTCGATGGAATTGGCCAATTTTTCTGTGCTCCTAAAGTTAGAAAACGTCCCGGCAAGAGCTGTCAGAATTCATCCCAGAAGGTAAATTACCCTTTCTCTTGTGCCTGCATTCGCTATTCCCATTCTGCGCCTAGATAGCTTTTATGCCTAGCCCCAAAAAAAAGGTGCTTTAGCTACGCTTTGGAATTGAGCTACCCAAGCAGACCAGCCTTTCCCGAGAAGAGTAAAAAGCTAAGGAGTTTCAGTGAGCAAGAATAAGATTAATTATTTGTAAAACATACTATTGAAAACATGAATCCGCCTAGCAAGAAACAAGACTATAGTCTTATCTCTTAATTACTTGAGAAAGACGATGGAAGACCGGGCACTTAATGTCTAGATTGAGATCGAGATTAAGCTCCAAGTCATGTAGGTTCACGAGAAGGACGTTTCTTTCCTACCATAAAAAGAGGAGTTCGGTTGCATTGAATAGGATGAATCTTTCGCTCAATCGCTGGCAGTTAGACAAGGAAAGGCAAGTAACTTAACTGAGGATTCACCAGTTCTTTCTTAGCGAAGAGTAAGGAAAAGTTCTTTGATCCACGGGGACGGGGGGGCTATAAGTCAATCCTACCGAAAGCCCTTTGTAATTTAGAATTCCTGCCTGCCTTCGAAAACACATAGGTGCCATAGTCGAATAGTTTTAATGTTGAAGGGAAAGAAGGGGAGCTAGCCATGCCCGAAGTCCTCGTCGAAGCACTGAAAATTGCGTAAGAGAAAGAGAAAGATAGCCCTAAACTCAGTTACTTTTCAAAGACACAGCTTAACCACACTAAATCAGTCTATTTCAGAAGGATTGGCTCCGGAAGATGACCTGGTGGAGGAAGACTTGAAGGTTGGTGAGTCAAGCAGTCAGACCCGAAAATGAGCCAAAGTTTCAAGTTCAGTTAGGTAACTTACCTGATAAGGTGGATTGCAAGATGATCCTGACTTTGCCAAAAATGGCAAAAACCAATCAGAATGAATCTTTGGAAAGGGATGTGGTAGATACTCAGTAAGCTTGCCATGAGGTAGTGATGCCAAAAGTGCCTCGAGGAGGTTACCTGAAGAAGGTTCTTCTCATTATCACTGACGGTCTAACCAAGGAACTATGTATTGGAGCTTACCTGTTCTCCGGGTCTGTTATTAGGATAGGACGGAAGTCGGGGTGGCTGCACTGCGCTTTATATCTTAAGCAGTGTGCTTCTTCCCGGATCGGTCAAGCTCTTCTTATCTTTCCGCCAGCCACTATTCAAAAAGTCTTTGTTAAAGCGGAATGGAAAAGTCTTTGGATGAATTCATTTAGGTATCGAAGTTTGACTGTTTGACACTCTCTCTTTCGATGGCGCTATCACTTTGGAGCGATAGCCGGGACTAATGACTGGTATTAGAAAGATAAACCTAGGATTCTACATAGCCTTTAAGTTAACAAAGGAAGGGAAGAAGGGCTTGCCTAGATCTCGTATTCCATCTGCCATAGACGCTTTCTTTTTACTGCGCAAGCAAGCCGGGGATTTACTTAAGACTTTGAAGTAGGAGAATCCGCTGCTCCTGCTACCGCCCCTAAATTCCCGAATAAGGAAATACGGCCTTTACCTTATCCTTATTAGCGGTACCCTTGGCTTAACAACATCAAAGAGGAATGGGAAGACAAGAGAAGAGAATGCCCGGGGAACCGAGTCTTCTTTATTGATTACTGAATTGGCTGCTGCAGAGGATACCACTTCTGTCACTGACTCAGTAGATGGACGAGACAACCTCTTTCACCGAGTCGGGTGCCGAAAAGTCTGCTATCGCTTAAGATAATAAGATAAATAGATAAGCGGGCTTACCACTTCATCTGTTGTAGCTGAATTCAATGAAGATACATAGGATGTGGAAAGTTAGCAAATAAGCTCCGTTACGGGAGAGTACTCTTTAGAAGACCCGTAGCTGGCCATAACTCGAACTGGGCATTCTAGGCCTGAGGATTCTTTACTGACTCGTCTGATGTCTCCGGCCCTAAGCGTCTGGTGAAAAAGGGTCTGCCACCACTTTTTAGGATGCTATTGCTCAATTGAATTGTGTAACCGAATCGGATGTCTCCTTATCCATAAGCCCAGAGATCAGAGAGAATAGTAATACATAAGCCTAGCCTAGAATGCCTAGGCAACAGAAAGAGAATGAATAGGAAGAGAAGACTAGAGAGGATAGTTCTAGTAAGAAGAAGAAGAATTTTCCAGTTCGAGAATAGGGAGCAACTAGGAGACAACATCCGAGTTAGCAACTTTCAAAGCAATTCGGTAAAAGAATCTTTCTTTTTCCCAGAGAAGAGTCTTCTTTAATAAAAAAAAATAAAGAAATAGGGTTGCCCAGAACAGTTCTCCCAGCAAGGGGAATCCTAGAGGAGGAAGAGGGGACAGCACAGCGCAAGTTTTTACATTCTTTCAAGTCAGATCTTTCCTCCGGTCTTTCTCTAAATAGCTTAGCTTCAACTTCAAAGCTTCCGGGCTTACCTTACCCCTTTCTTTAGTTTAGTTAGATTGAAGGCTTCCTTCCCGGACGGTACTCGACATTCTAAATAGTAAGCAGAAAAGTAAGTAATAGAAAACAGGAAGGGCACTGATCCTTCACTTAAACTGTAAGGCCTTTACTTACCTATAGCTTTCTTTTCGCTTCACCGGAATCAGATGCTGTAGATGATCAAACTTCTGCCGCGGAGTCGGCTTCAGTATAGGATACAACTTCTATCACTGAATCATCTAGGGAAAAAGAGTCCTGTCCTGCTATCGCTGCATCTTCCGCTGTCCTTTCCTTTTCTTAAGAGTCTACGTTAAGCTGATTCTCGTCTTTCCCTAGCTAACTCCTAAACATTCTCCTATCTTCAAACAAGTCTTTATGTGTCAAAGAAAGGAGAGCCTGCAAGCTTCCACCAATGCCATCCATGGCACAATTCATTGATGAAAGCGGCGAATTGGAAGAAATGAATCTCAAAAGATCATATGAAAAACACATGCCGAGCCTTGTTTTCATTTTCAGAGAGCTAGGCAGAAGAAAAGCCAAAAGTCACTTTTCGCCTGTTTTGGTGCCAGCTGGCTGTTGAAAGCGAGAAAGTAAAGGCCGATGGCATATTCTCTTCTTTTTGAAAGACAGCCAAGACCTGTGGCATTCCCCCCCAAGGACTAAGTTCCCTAAATCGGGGAAAGACTGAGTGTCTCGAAGCGAAGTCTGAACTTCCAATTCTGAGAGCAGAGCTAAAGGTGCCACTCCGGGCTAGTTTTTTACTAGGAATCCTGGAAAAAGAGTCATCAGCCTAAAGAAGATTCTGCAGAGGTTTCCCGTAGACAAAGACTCCGCTTTAAGAATGACTGAACCCGCCGCAAGAATAGTTGAAAAAGAAAGTAAACTTTCCTCTACTTGCTCTATAGAAAGCAAGGGAAAGCCTAGTAAAAGACTTTAGAATAGTGTGTTTGAATATAACTCTAGGAGAAAGACAGGGGACACCCCCGCTTCTATCTTTTTTAATAAGAGTCAGCGGCGCAGGTCTTGAATTCATTCCTTTTTTTATGGAATGTGTTCCTGTCCTGCTGCAAGAGTGGACAGGGAGTGGAAGAAAATGGCCTTGCCTACTTTCTATAAAAGATAAGGAGAAAGGTAAGAAGCCTAGATAATAAATATTCTGCAGAGTTTGACTGATGAATGGCTACATTAAGTCAGACTTTTTTCGACCGAGTTTGCTATAATTGGCGTTTGGATTCAGTTACATTGGCTCCCACTTCGGGTTCAGATTTCACTCCAACTGCACCTAAAGGTGATTTACCGGCAGAGGATTCAGCCGGAATTTGAGCGAATACAAATGCAATTTAACCAAGTCGAGGCAACGGTTGAAAAACCACTTCAATAGTAAGCAGAAGATAAGAGGGAGAACTATAAGATTAAGCCTCCGGACCGGAAGAGGAAGTGTCGCTGGTCTTTACTTTGCTTGTCTTTTCTTCCTTACTCTAAAAAGTAAGCAAGCGCTACGCCCCCTTAAGAAACCGGTTTTTTTCGGCCGTCAAGTTCAGTTTACTTTTTCGATTCGGAACTCTTAGTCGAGCTGATGGCGGGATCGATTTTTTGTTCGAGGTTCCAGAAAAAAGAGAGGAAGCACCGCCCAATGGTGCTTTTACGAAAGTACGGTCACCGGTGGCTAATACCTTCTCGACACTATCGAACCTGAAATCCACTCTCAATCGCTCTTTTTAGTGGGGTTTTCGGAATTCTTTTTTTTCCTGGGGCGGGACCATGCCTTGGATTTCAATCCGAGATCATCCCTTGGGGTTAGTTCATTCTCTTGGTTAGTTGATCTCTTGCTTAGTTTATTCCATTTACTGCCCCTCTTTTGCTTGATGAAAGACATCCTGGCAAAGGCTGTGTATATTAAAAAAGGGGACTTTCATGGGTCCGATGGCTCTTTGACTGGTGTGCCTGAAAATGTGATGGATAAATGGGCTTTTGAAACTCGATTTGTCGCAACAAAACAAGAGGTATTGTCTCCGCCTTTTCAAGTAGGGATCATCTCTCAAGTGTTATGATCCTCCATTGCTGCTCGGTAGTGGCCTAAGGCTCAATGATTGATCTTCTGCGCTAAGGCTAGCATCTCATCCCATCTTTCATCTACTAGCATTTCTCATCTTTCATCTTATTGCTTTGAGCTCTCTTCGGAAAAGTGTAACCTGCTGCTCCTTGATTTCACATAAACAACTGAGTGCCTTCTGCTCCTTTTGGTCTTCTCTTTCTGTGTCTATTGATCTCCTGCCCACTCACATTCTCTTTATCGAATCCTTCTAGGCAGATATGACTACTCCTGCTTGCTCTTGGCCTTGGCTGCTTAGAGACATCCCTTTAGTTCGTCTTAGAGAATGGAATTTTGAATTCTATTTTCGTCTTATTGTAGGTCGGTCATCTGTTCAATCTGGAATTCCATCTATTTAGGGTTTCTGGTACCGGTTTCAGTTCCTTTGTTCAAATCAATATCTATGTCAGGCTTCCCTTCCCGGTTGTCCTGTCCTGTTCAATCCGTTGTTCTTCTGTCTGAGGCAAAGGCGAATCCCTTATACTGTATACGGTCGAGCTGGCTTGGCTGGTACATCAAGCATATCGGCATCTTGCTTGTTCGGTGTGGTACACATATCTGTCAATGTCAATCAAGTATCAATCAAGTAATAGAATTCATTCCCACTGTCTGAGGTTCGTAGACGCTCGACTGGTAAGGAGAGGAATGAAGTGAAGAATTGCCATTTTATGAGCTTGTAAGGCTCGTCGTTGAAGTCCCCGAATAAAGGGGAAAGGGCTAAAAGTAGGCCGTTTGCTATTGCTATAAGGGCTGCTCGCCTTTATAGCTTCGCTTTATTCAAGCGTTTTCGCACAATGAAGTGCATCCGGTGTCCGCGAGGCGAATGACCGGTTGTGAGATGGCGGACTCAGTCCGGGTCTTACCCATCTCTATATTTGGTTATTTAACCTCACTCTGATGACACTCAGAGTCCTTTTCTTGGTTAGAAGAGGTGCCTCCCCTCGGCCGTTTCTACAGCCGTTTAGGCGAGTCTTGGTCGTTTTCAAGGTAGAAGTTTATTATAGATATCCACCTCACGGTGGGATCGGACGGTGACGCGGAAGCCAGTCCAGCGGTAAGCTAATACCACTGGTTTGGAATTGGCTGTCGCGCCAGGGCGTACCGGCTAGGAAGCACATTAGGAAACTAATATGAATCCTACCCGATATCCAT